AATTCGAAAGATCATTCGATGTAGTTGAAATAACTGAATTAGGGGATGTTTGGTCAAGTAATGGAAAATCAATCAAATTCATAACTGTCTCAATGTAATCTTTTCCTTCTTTTTTCTTTTTTTGATTGTCTGAATATTCAGCTAAGACCATTCCAATGCTCCTTTTCGCCATGCATAAACTGAACCAACAATTAGGATAAGCACGAAAATTAAAGCTTCTATAAATACGGATACACCCAATACATCGAAACTCATTGCCCATGGATAAAGAAAGACCGTTTCAACATCAAAAACAACAAAAACTAGAGCAAACATGTAATAGCGGATTCGGAATTGTACCCAAGCGTCTCCCATGGGTTCTATACCTGATTCATAACTAGAGAGCTTCTCTGGTCCTTCACTAATCGGAGCTAAAACTCCGGAAATTACAAATGCCAAGATAGGAATAGCACCTGATATTATTAGAAATGCCCAGAAAATATCATATTCGTGAAGCAGAAACATAAATATTACTCCTATTAATATGGCATAGGCTGAATTATTCGATTTGAATTGAAATTGTCAATTCATCCAGAACTTCTTAGGCGAAAAAAGAAAATTTTTTGATCAAACCCGCATAGTTTAGAGTTTGTTTTCTATAGGGCATGTCTTGTTTAAAGATTCATACAACGGAACCCCACTTATATTTATTTTGCATTTAGATTCCATTTACATATAGTGTAGATATAGGATGCTCTTACACAAACAAAACTCTCTTACTTTGTCTCGGTTTCTCCCTAAAACAAAATAGAATAAAGTAATTAAATACAAATACTAAAATAGTATATAAATATACTCTAACTATAATAGTAATAAATAATACTACTAATATCTATCATATTAGTATAACTATGTTTTTGTTTTTATAGTTTAGTTAATTTTATTTCGAATTTCCAATGGAATTCATATATATTTATATTATATATTTATAATTTATATTCGAATTTCATTTCCATTGGGGTAAAATGACTAGGGATTTCTAGCATATTCTACTTGAAGTATTCTTTTCATTAAAATCCAGGTAGAAAATTCGTTGCTTCTATTGATTCGATAGGAATACATAAACATAATCTAATACATCGAACGATTCTATTCTATTTTATCTACCTTCTTTGATCCTAGATTTCATCTCTATTTTCCTTACTTTATTGATTTGATTCAATCCGTTGAGTTGCGAGGAACCTTTACATATAACAACTCATATCTTTCTATACCAAAAAAATGAGAAACTTGGAATCTGTACTATACTCGCGGATCCTCTCAGAAATAAAAAGAATCGAGTACTAAAGAAAGACCGCGATTTGGGAAGAACAAATGGGTTGGGTTTCGCTACAAAAGGGGTTTGTTTTGGAGCAAACTTACACTACACAATGAAAGATAGCACAGAGTGATAGAATCAGTCATCAGTGGAATCATAAATGATCTACATAAGATACTTCTAATAGAAAAGAAAGAATCACACATTGTTGAACAATTCGATAGACCAAATCCCAAAACCGACCCAACTCATAGAATACAGAAGAAGGAACATTGATACATTAGGGACCAATTCATTATCTCTGCATTATATTTGAAACAACCAATTTGATTATTGTTCGGCCAAAAACTAATTAGTCGGAGTCGGGGGACTTCTACAAATACAAGACCAACAAAAGAATAGGTACTAGATCCGTGTAACTTAAGTATTGTATTCGACTTGATTGGGTCAGAATGCAGTTTTTAGACAGAATCATGTCATGATTTTCACTTCATAAATTGACTGGGATTGGGTATACCAAAACAAAAATATATCAGTAACTTTTTGATCATGGACAGGAAAAAAGTCATATGTAATTCATCTATGAAGATTAATGAAAAAGGATAGGTATTTTATCCGAGATTTTGCAAATAGCGATTGGATCTGTTGGAATGAATTATTGTTTTTATTTTACTGTCCTTATGTATTGACATGGGCATGTGGTAATGCTTTCATTTCTATGGATAAAGGAACCTGTCATGTCAGTCCATAAACAAGTACTGATGAAGAAATGAAAACTATACTAAACTAAAATAGAATGTCTATACAAAAAAAAATGAAATGTGTTAGGGCTATACGGACTCGAACCGTAGACCTTCTCGGTAAAACAGATCAAACTGATTATTATCAAAATGATTCGAACTGTTTCAAAGACCCAACATGCATTTTGTTGCATTGGGCTCTTTCATCAACTGATTAATGTAAAGATCAGTTAGTCCACCATATTTTTTCTTTACAGGAAGATAATAAGATGGCTCCATGTGCTCTGCGATTCATCATTTGTATTCTGATCTAGGAGCAATACCAAAGTGTTTCAAAGAAGGGTTGCCTTGACTTAGGTCTGCCTCCGGCCTAGATCAACCTAAGTTAAATGGAGTCTCTATCGCTCCGCTGCAAGAGTCAAATATGAGACTTCATACACCTTAAAGTTCATAGGACGAAAAG